CCTTTCGAGCACAACCAATATCTCTTCGAACCCCCTTTACTTGCAGGAGTACATCTTGGATCTGTCGATTATGTTATGGTCGGAGTCCCACTCATGGCGACCTGGTCGAATTGGGAGAAGCAGTAGGTATTATTGCAGGTCAATCCATTGGAGAACCGGGTACTCAACTAACATTAAGAACTTTTCATACCGGTGGAGTATTCACAGGCGGGACTGCAAAACATGTACGCGCTCCTTCTAATGGAAAAATCAAATTCAATGAGGATTTGGTTCATCCCACACGTACACGTCACGGACATCCTGCTTTTCTATGTTATATAGACCTATATGTAATTGTTGAAAGTCAGGATATTCTCCATAATGTGAATATTCCACCAAAAAGTTTTCTTTTAGTTCAAAATGATCAATATGTAGAATCAGAACAAGTGATTGCTGAGATTCGCGCGGGAACATCCAACTTGAATTTTAAAGAGAGGGTTCGAAAACATATTTATTCTGACTCAGAGGGAGAAATGCACTGGAGTACTAATGTGTACCATGCACCCGAATATACATATGGTAATGTTCATCTCCTACCAAAAACAAGTCATTTATGGATATTATCAGGAGATCCGTACAGATCCAGTATAGTTCCTTTTTCGCTCCACAAGGATCAAGATCAAATGAATGTTAATTCTTTTTCTCTCGAACGAAGATATATTTCTAACCTCTCAGTGACTAATGATCAAGTGAGACATAAATTGTTTCGTTCGGATCCTTCTGGTAAAAAGGCGAAGAGGATTCTGGATTATTCAGGACCTGATCGAATCATATGCAAAGGTCATTGTAATTTCACATATCCTGCCATTCTCCACGAGAATTCTGATTTAGTGGCAAAAAGGCGAAGAAATAGATTCATCATTCCATTCCAACCTAATCAAGAACGAGAGAAAGAACTAATACCCTGTTCAGGTATCTCGATTGAAATACCCATAAATGGTATTTTCCGTATAAATAGTATTCTTGCTTATTTCGATGATCCCCGATACAGAAGAAACAGTTCGGGAATTACTAAATATGGCACTATAGAGGTGGATTCAATCGTCAAAAAAGAGGATTTGATTGAGTATCGAGGAACAAAAGAATTTAGGTCAAAAGACCAACTGAAAATCGATCGATTTTTTTTCATTCCCGAGGAGGTGCATATCTTACCCGGATCTTCTTCCATAATGGTACGGAACAATAGTATCATTGGAGTAGATACACAAATAACTTTAAATATAAAAAGCCGAGTGGGCGGATTAGTTCGAGTGGAAAGAAAAAAAAAAAGGGTTGAACTGAAAATATTTTCTGGGGATATCCATTTTCCTGGAGAGACGGATAAGATATCCTGGCACAGCGGCATCTTGATACCACCAGGAACGGGAAAAAAAAATTCTAAAGAATCCAAAAAATTGAAAAATTGGATCTATGTCCAACGGATCACACCTACCAAGAAAAAGTATTTTGTTTTGGTTCGACCCGTAATCACATATGAAATAGCGGACGGGATAAATTTAGCAACGCTTTTCCCCGAGGATCTGTTGCAGGAAAGGGATAATGTGCAACTGCGAGTTGTCAATTATATCCTTTATGGAAATGGTAAACCAATTCGAGGAATTTCTCACACAAGTATTCAATTAGTTCGAACTTGTTTAGTATTGAATTGGGACCAAGACAAAAATGGTTCTTCTAGAGAAGAAGTTCATGCTTCCTTTGTTCAAGTAAGGTTAAATGATCTAATTCGAGATTTCATAAGAATGGACTTAGTGAAGTCCCTTATTTCGTATACCGGGAAACGGAATGATTCGGCAGGGTCAGGATTGATCCCCGCTAATGGATCAGATCGCACCAATCTCAATCCTTTTTATTCCAAGGCAAGAATTCAACAATCACTTACCCAACATAAAGGAACTATTCGTACGTTGTTGAATAGAAATAAGGAATGCCAATCTTTGATAATTTTGTCATCATCTAATTGTTCGCGAATGGGTCCATTCAACGGTTTGAAAAATAACAATGTGACAAAAGAATCAATTAAAAGGGATTCCCTACTTCCAATTAGGAATTCGTTGGGTCCTTTAGGGATTGTCCCTAAAATTACGAATTTTTACTCATTTTACCATTTAATAACTCATAATCAGATCTTGGTAAATAAATATTTGCTACTTGACAATTTAAAACACACTTTCCAAGTACTTAAATATTATTTCATGGACGAAAATGGGAGAATTTATAATCCCGATTCATGCAGTAACATAATTTTGAATCCATTCAATTTGAATTGGTATTTTGTCCATCACGATTATTGTGAAGAAACATCGGCAATAATAAACCTTGGACAGTTTATTTGTGAAAATGTATGTATATCTAAATACGGACCACACCTAAAATCTGGTCAGGTTCTAATTGTTCATGTTAACTCTTTAGTAATAAGATCAGCTAAGCCCTATTTGGCTACTCCAGGAACAACCGTTCATGG